TGTCCTTTAGCTCGAGGTTTTAACTTTTTCACAATAGTACCCTCGTTCACTTCGGCTTGACTAATAATTAAAGACGTTTTGTTGAAACCCCGATTGTGAGCAGCATTTGCTGCAGCGGAAGAAACTAATTGAAAAATCGGATAACGTGCTCGATACGGCATGAGTTCTAGTATCATAAGTGTTTCGTCATAGAGGCGCCCCCGAATCTGATCAATTACTCTTCGCGCTTTGTGAGCAGACATAGGTATATGTTGACCTAAGGCGTATACTTCTACCTCTGGTTCTATCTTTATCATAAGGTTCACCTCTCATCAATAAAGGATGAGCACCTATATTCACTTTATTAACATTAACGACGAGATTTTTTATCACTTCTCGTATGCCCCCGGAAAGTCAGAGTAGGTGCGAATTCTCCCAATTTGTGACCTACCATACTATCTGTTATATAAATAGGCAAATGCTCTTTTCCATTATGAATAGCAATTGTATGGCCGATCATTATGGGTATAATGGTAGATGCCCGGGACCAAGTTATGATTATTTCTTTTTCTGCCCTTATGTTGAGCTTCTCAATTTTTCTCAATAAATGATTAGCTACAAAAGGATTTTTTTTTAGTGAACGTGTCACGGCTACTTACTCCTATCTTTTTTTTTGTAAAGACTTTATTTTATTTTGTAAGGACAAAGAGACCTATTTGATTTTCAATTTTGATTTTCAATGTTCTCCTATTTACTACGGCGACGAAGAATCAAACTATCACTATATCTATTCCTTTTTCTACTTCTTCTTCCAAGCGCAGGATAACCCCAAGGGGTTGTGGGTTTTTTTCTACCAATCGGGGCCCTCCCTTCCCCACCCCCGTGGGGATGGTCTACGGGGTTCATAACGACCCCTCTTACTACAGGACGCTTGCCTAGCCAACGCTTAGATCCGGCTCTACCTAATTTTTTCTGGTTCACCCCAACATTACCCACTTGTCCGACTGTTGCTGAACAGTTTTTGGATATCAAACGGACCTCTCCAGATGGTAATTTTAGTGTGGCTGATTTACCCTCTTTTGCTATCAGTTTCGCTACAGCACCCGCAGCTCGCGCTAATTGTCCCCCCTTTCCAAGTGTGATTTCGATGTTATGTATGGCCGTGCCTAAGGGCATATCGGTTGAAGTAGATTCTTCCTATTGATCAATCAAAATCCCTTCCCAAACTGTACAAGCCTCTTCCAAAGCATACGGCTTTCTGGATGTATGTGATGATATCTAGGTAGATGGATCCTATCTTATATAAATCGTATGATGAAGTACCATAGGAGTTGAGATAAAGGAGTCCAAAAATCTGCCGAATCGAATCACTCATGTTATGATCTTCTACATCCTAGGTCTCTCTGTTCCTTCATCTGGCTTATGTTTTTCATGTAGCACTCAGACCGAATGACTCTATCAAATTACGTCAAAACTTTCACATATTTCAGGTAACGTAGGAGACATCTCTACTTTTCCCCCGGGGGTCGAATTCTCAATGCTTGGCTTTCAATTCGCCTCTGACCATCAAATGAAATGTGAATAACTCGTCCTCCTCTCTTTGAAACAAGGGGCGCTTCCGGTTCTGTCGGTGCTTCAAACAATTATGTTTTCTCCATATTACCATATCTCTAGAGTCAATAATTTTCTATAAGGAACTACTGAACTCAATCACTTGCTGTTGTTACTCTTCAGTTTTCTGTTGAGGTCTATCCCGTAGAGGTACTCAATTTGGGTGGGTGATCGATTTCTAGGTTTCGTCGTAAACCTAATTGGTTACTTCCAATTACGTAAATTAATAGTTCAAACCGCACTCAAAGGTAGGGCATTTCCCATTGAGATAGGAACTTCTGTACCAGAAAGAATGGTATCCCCAATTAGAGCCCCCCTGGGATGTAAAATATATCTCTTCTCACCATCCCCATAGTGTATGAGACAAATGTATGCATTTCGATTAGGGTCGTATTCTATGGTTACGATTCTACCAGATATGTCTTTTTTATTTCGTTGAAAATCTATTTTACGGTATAGACGTTTATGACCTCCCCCTCTATGCCTTGAGGTAATGATTCCTCTGGCATTACGACCTTTACCACAACGACGCTGTCCAGAGATCAAATTGTTTCGTGGATTGGATTTCACTTGAATTCCAACAGTTGCATTTCGCGTGTTCGGGGTAGAAGTTTTATATAAATGTATCGCCGTGTTATGAAGTATTTTGAGTGAAATTCATTTCTTTTCTTTCTAAGCTAATAGATGGAATAGAATAACCCGCTTGAAGCGTAATAATCATACGTTTGTAATGCATTTTATGCCCTCTAAGGGGTCTCCTTCTTCGACTCTTTCCCGGGATTCGATGACTATTCATAGCTATTACCTTGACACCAAAAAAGAGTTCGACCCAACGCTTTATTTCTGTCCTAGTTGACTTTGATTCGACATTAGAAGTATATTGATTCTTCCTCAATAACCGAACAGTTTTTTCTGTAAATACTGCATATTGAATTTTATCCATAAATCTATTTTCTTCCCTATGAGTTCCAGTTTCGATAAGAATTCTCCCTCTAACTGTTTCTATACTTATGATATGAATATACCATACATAACACATAACGAATTGGTATGGATGATGAGATTCCATTGATACAAAGCCAATTCCAATAGACGTATTGAACATTCCCGTTGTCGTGCATCCAGCAGGAATTGAACCCGCAAATTTGCCAATTATGAGTTGGGCGCTTTAACCATTCAGCCATGGATGCATAAGGGGGATTATCATAGAATAAAGAAAGAAATATTGTAAAAGAAATATCATAAAGAAATATCATAGAAGAAAGAACTATCGTATCGGAGATTACCTAAAGAAATGGAAACCTATTTTCTTTTACTTTATATTCAATATTTATAATGGGGAGGCACTCAAAATGAAGCATAAAATTTCACAACAAGATCCATTTCAACCCTGGATCTTCGAATTGAGAGAGATGTTAAGAGAGGTCAAGAACTCTCACGATTTGTTAGATTCGTGGACCCAAGTCGATTCAGTTAGAACTATCGTTTCTATTTTTTTCGAGCAAGAACGTTTTATGAAACTCTTCGACCCCCTAATTTGGAGGAGTTTACTCTCACGCGATTCACAGGGGTCAAGAAGCAATCGGTATTTCACGATCAAAGGGGCAGTACTGACGATCAAGGGTCTAGTCAAAGGTGCAGTATTGACGACCAAAGGTCTAGTACTGCTTGTAGTAGTGGTCCTTCTCTATCGCATGCATAATCGAGAAATGGTCGAAAGAAAAAATCTATATTTGATGGGGCTTCTGCCTAGGAATTCCTTTGGACCCAGAAATGCTCCATTGGAAAAATCTTTTGGGTCTATCAATAGGTTGATTGTTTCGCTCCTGTATCTTCCAAAAGGGAAAAAGATCTCTGAGAGTTGTTTCATGGATCCGAAAGAGAGTACTTGGGTTCTCCCAATAACTAAAACGAAAAAGTGTATCATGCCTGAATCTAACTGGGGTTCGCGGTGGTGGAGGAACCGGGTCAGAAAAAAGAGGGATTCTATTTGTAAGATATCTAATGAAACCCTGGCTGTAATTGAGATCTCATTCAAAGAGAAAGATATCAAATATCTGGAGTCTTCTTTTGTTTCCTATACGGATGATCGGATCCGCAAGGACCATGATTGGGAATTGTTTGATCGTCTTTCTCCGAGAAATAAGCGAAACATAATCAACTTGAATTCGGGACAGCTATTTGAAATCTTAGTGAAACACTGGATTTGTTATCTTATGTCTTCTTTTCGTGAAAAAAGACCAATTGAAGTGGAGGGTTTCTTCAAACAACAAGGAGCTGGGTCAACTATTCAATCAAATGATATTGAGCATCTTTCCCATCTCTTCTCGAGAAACAAGTGTGGTATTTCTTTGCTGCAAAATTGTATTCAATTTCATATGTGGCAATTCCGCCAAGATCTCTTCGTTAGTTGGAAGAAGAATCCGCACGAATCAGATTTCTTTAGGAAGGTGTCGAGAGAGAATTGGATTTGCTTAGACAATGTGTGGTTGATAAACAAGGATCGGTTTTTTCGCTTGTTTAGCAAGGTATGGAATGTATCGTCAAATATGCAATATGATTCCACAAGATCTAATTTCGTTCAAGTAAGGGATTCTAGCCAATTGAAAGGATCTTTTGATCAATCCATAGATCATTTCGATTCCATTCGTAATAAGGATTCGGAATATCACACATGGATCAATCAAAGAGAGATTCAAAAAGAAGGGTCGATTCTTTGGGATCCTTCCTTTCTTCAAACGGAAGGAGCAGAGATAGAATCAGACCGATTCCCGAAAAGCCTTTCTGGAGATTCCTCAATGTCCCGGCTATTCACGGAACGTGAGAAGCAGATGAATAATCATCCGCTTCCGGAAGAAATCGAAGAATTTCTTGGGAATCCTACAAGATCAATTCGTTCTTTTTTCTCTGACAGATGGTCAGAACTTCATCTGGGTTCGAATCCTACTAAGAGGTCCACCAGAGATCAGAAATTATTGAAGAAACAACAAGATCTTTCTTTTGTCCCATCCCGGCGATCGGAAAAAAAAGAAATCATTGATATATTCAAGATAATTGCGTATTTACAAAATACCGTCACAATTCATCCTATTGCATCAAATCCGGGATGTGATAGGGTTCCGAAGGATGAACCGGATATGGGCAGTTCCAACAAGATTTCATTCTTGAACCAAAATCCATTTTTTGATTTATTTCATCTATTCCATGACCGGAAGAGGGGAGGATACGTGGGGCGCCACGATTTTGAATCAGAAGAGAGATTTCAAGGAGTGGCAGATCTATTCACTCTATCAATAACCGAGCCGGATCTGGTGTATCATAAGGGTTTTGCCTTTTCTATTGATTCCTGCGGATTGGATCAAAAAAAATTCTTGAACGAGGTATTCAACTCCAGGGATGAATCGACAAAGAAATCTTTATTGGTTCTACCTCCTATGTTTTCTGAAGAAAATGAATCTTTTTATCGAAGGATCAGAAAAAAAGGGGTCCAGATCTCCTGCGGGAATGCTTTGGAAGATCCAAAACCAAAAAGAGTGGTATTTGCTATCAACACCATACTGAAGGCATTCAATCAACATAGATTGATCCAAAATCTGATTCCAATCCAATATAGCATCCATGGGTACATAAGAAATGTATCAAATCGATTCTTTTTAATGAATAGATCCGATTGCAACTTCGAATACGGAATTCAAAGGGATCAAATAGGAAATGATACTCTGAATCAGAGAACTCAAAGGAAATTTACGATCAACCAACATTTATCGAATTTGAAAAAGAGTCATAAGAAATGGTTCGATCCTCTTATTTCTCGAAGCGAGAGATCCATGAATCGGGATCCTGATGCATATAGATACAAATGGTCCAATGGGAGCAAGAGTTTCCAGGAGGATTTGGAACATTTCGTTTCTGAGCAGAAGAGCCGTTTTCAAGTAGTCTTCGATCGATTAGGTATTAATCAATATTTGATTGATTGGTCTGAGGTTATCGAAAAAATTGATTGGTATTGGTCGGAATTTTTCGACAAAAAAGATCCTTCTAAGTCACTTCGTTTCCTTTTGTCGAAGTTACTTCCCCTTTTGTCCTATTTGTCCAATTTGTCCAAGTCGCTTCTTTTCTTTTTGTTTAGGTCACTTCCTTTTTTCTTTGTGAGTATCGGGAATAGCCCCATTCATAGGTCCGAGATCCACATCTATGAGTTGAAGGGTCCAACTGATCAACGCTTCAATCAGTTGTTAGAATCAATAGGTCTTCAAATCGTTCATTTGAATAAATTGAAACCCTTCTTATTGGATGATCATGATACTTCCCAAAAATCGAAATTCTTGATCAATGGAGGAAGAGTATCACCGTTTTTGTTCAATAAGATACCGAAGTGGATGATTGACTCATTCCATACTAGAAAAAATCGCAGGAAATCTTTTGAGAAGACCGATTCCTATTTCTCAATGATATCCCACGATCGAGACAATTGGCTGAATCCCGTGAAACCATTTCATAGAAGTTCATTGATATCCTCTTTTTATAAAGCAAATCGACTTCGATTCTTGAATAATCCACATCACTTCTGGTTCTATTGTAACAAAGGATTCCCTTTTTATGTGGAAAGGACCCCTATCAATAATTATGATCTTACGTATGGACAATTCCTCAATATCTTTTTCATTCGCAACAAAATATTTTCTTTGCACGTCGGTAAAAAAAAAGATGTTTTTTTGGAAAAAGATACTATTTCACCGATCGAGTCACAGGTATCTAAGATATGCATACCTAAGAATTTTCCGCCGAGTGGTGCCGAACCGGATAACTTGGACAAATCTTTTCATTTTCCAATTCGATCCGCTCCATTCGTTCGTAGAGCTCTTTACTCGATCGCAGACATTTTTGGAACACCTCTAAGAGAGGGACAATTAGTCAATTTTGAAAGAATTTATTGTCAAGCTCTTTCAGATATGAATCCATCTGATTCAGAAGGGAAGAACTTGCATCAGTTTCTCAATTTCAATTCAAAGATGGGTTTGATTGACTCTGAGAAATATTTATTACCATCCGAAAAGAGGAAAAAACGGAGTCTTTATCTAAATAAATGCGTTGAGGAAGGGCAGATGTATAGAACCTATAGTGCTTTTTCAACTCTCTCAAATATGTTTCAAACATATATGCCATGGTTCTTTACTTCGACAGGGTACAAATATCTCAATTTCATTCTTTTAGATACTTTCAAAAAAGTATATAATTCAGACCTATTGAGGATAGCGATACTAAGTAGCAGTCAAAAATTGTTATCCCTTTTTGAAGATATTATAGATAGATTAGATATAGATATATCATGGCCAATTCTTCAGAACAAATTGCGGGAGATTCTTCTTCCACAAAGGAATCTGATAAGCGAGATTTCGAGTAAGTGTTTACATAATCTTCTTCTGTCCGAAGAAATGCTTCGTCGAGATAATGAGTCACCCGTTTCATTGATATGGGAATTTCCGGGATCACCAAATGTTCGGGAGTTGCTCTATTCAATCCTTTTCCTTCTTCTTGTTGCTGGATATATCGTTCGTAGACATCTTCTCGTTGTTTCCCGAGCCTCTAGGGAGTTACAGACAGAGTTGGAAAAGATCAAATCTTTGATGATTCCATCATACATGATTGAGTTGCGAAAACTTCTGGATAGGTATCCTACATCTGAACTGAATTCTTTCTGGTTAAAGAATCTCTTTCTAGCTGCTTTAGGATATTTTCTAGAAGAAATACGGGCTTTTGGCGGCAAGATGCTATCGGGTGGTGGTCCCGCTTATGGGGTCAAATCAATACCTTCTAAGAAGAAATATTGGAATATCAATCTCATTGATATCATCGATTTCCTAAGTATCATACCCAATCCCATCAATCGAATCACTTTTTCGAGAAATACGAGACATCTAAGTCGTACAAGTAAAGAGATCTATTCATTACTAAGAAAAAGAAAAAATGTGAACAGTGGTTGGATTGATGATAAGATCGAATCCTGGGTCGCGAATACTGATTCGATTGATGATGCCGAAAGAGAATTCTTGGTTCAGTTCTCCATCTTAAGGAAAGAAAAAAGGATTGATAAAATTCTATGGAGTCTGACTGATAGTGATCATTTATCAAAGAATGGTTCTAGTTATCAAATGATTGAACAACCAGGATCGGTTTACTTACGATACTTAGTTGACATTCATAAAAAGTATCTAATGAATTATGAGTTTCATAGACCCTCTTTAGCAGAAAGACGAGTATTCCTTGCGCATTATCAGACAATCACTTATTCACAAACCTCGTTTGGGGCTAATAGTTTTCATTTCCCATCTCATGGAAAACCCTTTTCACTCCGCTTAGGCCTATCCCCCTCTAGGGGTATTTTAGTGATAGGTTCTATAGGAACTGGACGATCCTATTTGGTCAAATACCTAGCGACAAACTCCTATCTTCCTTTCATTACAGTAGTTCCGAACAAGTTCCTGGATGAAAGGCCTCAATTTTTTGAGGATATTTATGATGATAGTGATGGTGAGGATATTTTTGATAATAGTGGTGCTCATCATACTCATCATAGTGAGGATATTGAGGATATTGATGATAGTGAGGATAGTGAGGATATTGATATTGATATTGATGGGGAGCTGCTAACTATGACGAATGAGGAGGTGGATATGGTAGACCGCTTTTATATCACCTTTCAACTCGAATTAGCAAAAGCAATGTCTCCTTGCATACTATGGATTCCAAACATTCATGATCTGTCTCTGGATGCGTCGAATTACTTATCCCTCGGTCTATTAGTGAACCATCTCTCCAGGGATTGTGAAAGATCCTCCAATAGCAATATTCTTGTTATTGCGTCGACTCATATTCCCAAAAAAGTGGATCCCGGTCTAATAGCTGCGAATAAATTCAATACGTGCATTAAGATACGAAGGCTTCTTATTCCACAACAACGAAAGCACTTTTTCACTCTTTCATATACTCGGGGATTTCCTTTGGAAAAGAAAATCTTCCATACGAATGCTAGTGGATTCGGGTCCATAACCATGGGTTCCGATGTACGAGATCTTGTATCACTTACCAATGAGGCCCTATCAATTAGTATTACACAGAAGAAATCCATTATAGACACTAATACAATTCGATCCGCTCTTCATAGAAAAACTTGGGATTTGCGATCCCAGGTAAGCTCGGTTCAGGATCATGAGATCCTTTTCTATCAGATAGGAAGGGCTGTTGCACAAACAGTACTTCTAAGTAATTGCCCCATAGATCCTATATCTATCTATATGAAGAAATCATCTATGGAAGGGGATTCTTATGTGTACAAATTGTACTTCGAGCTTGGAACGAGCATGAAGAGATTAACGATACTTCTTTATCTTTTGAGTTGTTCTGCCGGATCGGTCGCTCAAGATCTTTGGTCTCCACCCGGACCCGATGAAAAAAATTGGGTCACTTCTTATGGATTCCTTGAGAATGATTCTGATCTAGTTCGTGGCCTATTAGAAGTAGA